CCTCAAAGCAGTCCTTCCTGTAGTCTCAACAAATAAGTAATTATAGGAGTAAAGTGTTGATATAATTCGAAGAAGCAAACGACAATTGAATTTCAAGTTAATAAAGAAAAAAAGTAAAATAAGTATGTAATCTAAGGTACTTTTTTACATTTCTAGGATTAAACAAAAGGATTCGCAAATAAAAGCGCTAATGCCACAACCAGTCCATAAATTGTTAAAGCTTCCATAAAAGCTAGACTAAGCAATAAAGTACCTCGTATTTTACCCTCTGCTTCTGGTTGTCTCGCAATACCCTCTACAGCTTGGCCTGCAGCAGTACCTTGACCAACTCCGGGTCCAATAGAAGCAAGTCCTACAGCCAATCCAGCAGCAATAACGGAAGCGGCAGAAATCAGTGGATTCATGGTAAGTTCCTCGCACCAAAAAAAAAAGAAATGGTTAATGATACAATCAACCAATGAATTATTACTTAATTTTATCATTAAGTTTGATCATTAAGATCTATTGGGTCGGAGTAACTAAAAACTAATGATAATATTACTGAATCGTCAGAACTACTTCGATATCTCGTTTTTTGTTTCTACCCATGATGAAGTTTTTGTAAATCCATATACATATGGCTCTAGTTATTGCATTTCTTTCTTTCCAACCATTCTTTCATTCCATCCTTCGTTCTTTACTCTTCTATATCCTTGAGTTCATCTGTTTTTTCATCCAATCCACAATCACAAATGAAACAGAAGAAAGGACTTGACTTATCTTGTAATCCATCTAATCTAAATGCAGTAAACTGCAATCAAATCAATATATGCAATCATCAATATATGCAATGGATATCAATATGATCGATATCAACGATATCAATATATCAATATAACGATATCAATATGTATATCAATACATATATATATATTTTTTTTTTTTTTTGCTATCTATATATATTGCTATATATATATATATATATTACATATATATAGCATATAGTTAGATATATATATAGTTAGTTAGTATATAGGTAAGGCATAAGGACTTCTATTTATATATAGATAGGACTATATAACTAGTGAATATCTAATATTACATATACATATTACATATACATTTCTTTCTTCCATAACGTAAACTGGCCACATTTTATATTGAATCGGATTATAGAATCATTCCTCGAAACCCACACAAAAAGTGGCTGGACTTATAGACATTACATACATCTAGTGTGACCTCCCCAACCCATCTTTTTTTTTACAATTCCGTAATATCGTTCATCTTCTCTCCTACGACTCTAGGTCATATATTCATACGTATTTATATCTATTATGTTCTCCAACCAAGCAGATTATCTTGAACCATGCATGAATTGGGATAAGCTAAAAAAAAAAGACTATTTTGAAAACTAGTCAATGATGACCCTCCATGGATTCGCCTATATAAGCCGCGGCTAACGTTGCAAAAATAAGAGCTTGAATACCACTTGTAAATAATCCAAGAAACATGACAGGTATAGGAACTACTGAAGGGACTAAAGAAACAAGAACAACAACTACTAATTCATCAGCCAATATATTCCCGAAAAGTCGAAAACTAAGAGATAAGGGTTTTGTGAAATCTTCTAGGATGTTAATTGGTAAAAGTATTGGAGTTGGTTTGATGTATTTCTCGAAATAACCCAACCCTTTTTTGGTAAGACCTGCATAAAAATATGCCACTGACGTGGGTAAAGCTAAAGCAACAGTAGTATTTATATCATTCGTGGGCGCAGCTAACTCCCCATGAGGTAACTGTATGATTTTCCAAGGTAAAAGGGCACCTGACCAATTAGAAACAAAAATAAATAGGAACATAGTTCCAATAAAGGGAACCCAAGGTCCATATTCTTCTCCAATCTGGGTTTTGCTCAAGTCTCGAATAAATTCAAGGACATATTCAAAGAAATTCTGACCGTCGGTCGGAATGGTTTGTGGATTCCGAACAGCTATGATGGCTGAACCTAACAAGATAGCAATTACGACCCAAGAAGTGATAAGTACTTGGGCATGGATTTGTAAACCTCCTATTTGCCAATAGAAATGTTGGCCTACTTCTACACCCGATATATCGTATAACCCCTTGAGTGTTTTAATGTAACATGGTATAACATTCATATTGTCCTCTGATAGAAATTGAACTTCAAAAAAGGAATTAGTTTGATTCAACCATTTCTTTCTCAACTCACCAACTTGAATCATTAATCATATATTTAGGATACCAAGAAATCACATAACATCATAATATATATCAATATCCCCAGTTCTTTTTTTTTATCTATTTTTAAAAATTCAAAAAAAAAGTAACCGATCCAATAAATCTATGGAGTTGCCCAATAATTAACATTAACTAATTTTATTATTCTTAATCTTAATCAACGATTTCTTATATAGCTAGAACGACCTTCACAAATTGCAGATACTAATTTGTTAAGAATCAATCGAATTGAAGCTATAGCGTCATCGTTGGCTGGAATCGAAATATCTGCAAGATCTGGGTCACAATTTGTATCGATTAAACAAATCGTTGGAATCCCCAAAATGGCGCATTCTCGAAGAGCCGTATATTCTTCTTGCTGATCAACGATGATCACAATATCAGGCAATCCCGTCATATATTTGATCCCACCGAGATATGTTTGCAAGGTAGATAATTTTCTCTTCAACATTGCTGCATCTCTTTTGGGGAGACGGTTGAGTTTCCCCATCTTTTCTTCTGCTCTTAAGTCCCTGAACTTATAAAGTCTCGTTTCAGTAGTGGACCAATTCGTTAACATACCACCGAGCCATTTTTGATTAATAAAATGAGACCGAGCCCTTATTGCAGCTGATGCTACTGAATCCGATGCTTTATTTTTGGTACCGACGATTAAGAAGTTTTTTCCCCTACTTGCTGCATCAAAAACTAAATCACAGGCTTCTGATAAAAAACGAGCAGTTCTAGCGAGATTTGTAATATGAATACCTTTACGCTTTGCAGAAATGTAAGGGGCCATTCTAGGATTCCATTTCTTAGTACCATGACCAAAATGAACTCCTGCTTCCATCATCTCTTCCAAATTGATGTTCCAATATCTTCTTGTCATTTTTTCCCACACTTCCTTTTTGTTTTTTCTTTTTCGTATTATTAACAAAGAGACGAGGTACCTTGAAATAAATAATTGTTCCGATGGAACCTTCTACTGGGGATTGACCATTGATACACGGCACAAACCATAAATTTTTTTAATTACTTATTTTATTTATTACCAAATCAATAATCAGACCAGTATAGTTAAAAGATAGTTAAAGTGAAAATGAATCCGCTCTTAGGAATCATTAAATCGCATAAATGATTGTTCTGATGTCTCATGTAAATTTGTCTCATGGAAATTGTTTGTCGCGTAAGAACAAAATAATTCTCTATGGTGTAACAAAATATCTCTCATTTCCAACTCGAATAGATTTTTTCTTTTGATTTCCAAATAAATGTTTTTGTCTTGCCTTGAACGGTGCACAAATTTTTTGAATCCGGTACCAACAGGTATAATCCCCCCCAGAACAACGTTCTCTTTCAGGCCTTTCAACCAATCAATACGACCTCGTAGAGCAGCTTTTGCTAAAACTCGAGCGGTTTCTTGAAAACTTGCTTCGGATATGAAACTTTGAGTATTCAGAGACGCTCTTGTTATTCCCAACGAGATTGCCCGATAACAGATCGATTCGTCCAAAGCGCGCCCTGCTCGTTCCGCTCGCAACAATCCGATTAATTCTCCAGGCGAAAAAACATTAGACATTCCATCTTCTGAAACCAACACTTTTGATGTTACTTGACGTACAATAATCTCTATATGTCTATTATGGATCTGTACCCCCTGGGATCGATAAACCTTTTGGATCTTATTAACCAAAGAGATACGACTTTGGGCTATGGTTAGCTCAGCTCCAATCAAAAACCCCCAGGGGATCCCAAGAATTCTTGGTATACGCTCGTTCCAACCTTCAACTCTCCTTTCGAGGTTCATCGATATTGAATCAATCGAACGCACTTCTAAGATTTGTTCTACTTTTGGAAGACCTTGCGTTATGTCACCAGATCTCGATTTTTCATATATAAATGTAACTAATGTATCTCCTTCGTAAAGGATTTTCCCATAATGACCATGAACAGTTGCTCCAGGAGTAGCCAAATAAGACTTAGCCGATCTTATAACTAAAAAGTCGACATTAACAATTAAAATTTGACCAGATTTTTTTACGTGTGGTTCGTATTTAAATAGACATACATTTTCACAAATAAATTGTCCAAGGCTAATTTTGATCGATGTCTCTTCACAATAATCATGATGGAGAAAGCACCAATTCAAATGGAATGGGTTCAAAATGATGTTACTGCATAGATCGGGATTATAAATCCTCCTATTTTCATCTATTAAACAGTATTTAAGTACTTGAAGTACTTGGAAAATCTGTTTCAAATTGTCAAGTAGCAAATATTTCTTTAACACGATCTGATTATGAGTTATTAAATGGTAAGATGAATAAAAATTCGATATTTTAGGTACAATAGCGCCTAAGGGACCTAAATAATCCCTAATTGGAATTAGGGGATCCGATTCTTTTGTCACATTGTTATATTTCGAACTATTGAATGGACCAATTCGAGAACAATTGGATGATGACAAAATTAGCAAAGATTGGCATTCCTTATTTCGATTCAACAACATACCAATAGTTCCTTGATGTTGGCTAAGTGATTGAATCTTCGCCTTGGAATAAAAAGGATTGATATTGGTGCAATCTAATCCATTATCGGGAATCAATCCATAACTTGCCCTATCATACCTTTTTCCGGTATACGAAATAGTGGACTTGACTAACTCAATTCTTATGAAATCGCGAATTAGATCATTTGCCCTTACCTCAACAAAGGAAGCATGAACCTCTTCTATAGAACCATTTTGTTCTTGGTCCCAATTCAATACTAAGCAAGTCCGA